ATTCGATGTTATCTAAGGGTAAGGGGGAATTAGAATACAGGTGTTGGTTAAGTAAATCAATGGAGAGCCCTGGTCCTATTAAAAATCCCAGTGTAAGCGAGGAACTGATTAGAAATGATAAGAATAAAAACATTCATAGTTCGAGCGATAGTGACAGTTCAAGTTACAGCAAATTAGCTGGTGTCAGGGACATTCATAATTTCATCTCGGATGACACTTTTTTTGTTAAGGATAGTAATAGAGACAGTTATTCCATCTATTTTGATATTGAAAATCAAATTTTGGAACTAGACAATGCTCATTCTTTTCTGAGTGAACTAGAAAGTTCTTTTTATAGCTTTCGTAATTATAGTTCGAGGAATAATGGATCTAAAAGCGCTGATCCTGATTCCGATCGTTACATGTATGATACTAAATCGAGTTGGAATAATCACATTCATAATTGCCTTGACTCGTATCTTCATTCTCAAATCTGTATTGATAGTCACGTTTTAAGTAGTAGTGACAATTATAGTGCCAGTTACATTTATAATTTCATTTGTAGTGAAAGTGAGAGTTCCAATATACAAAGTAGCACGAATGGTAGTGATTTAACTATAAGCGAAAGTTCTAATGAAAGCGAAAGTTCTAATGAAAGCGATGTAACTCAAAAATACAGGCATTTATGGGTTCAATGCGAAAATTGTTATGGATTAAATTATAAGAAATTTCTTAAATCAAAAATGTATCTTTGTGAACAATGCGGATATCATTTGAAAATGATTAGCTCAGATAGAATCGACCTTTTGGTTGATCCAGGTACTTGGGATCCGATGGATGACGACATGGTCTCTATAGATCCCATTGAATTTGATTCAGAAGAGGAACCTTATAAAAATCGTATTGATTCTTATCAAAGCAAGACAGGATTAACGGAGGCTGTTCAAACAGGTACAGGGCAACTAAACGGGATTCCCATCGCAATCGGGGTTATGGATTTTCAGTTTATGGGGGGTAGTATGGGATCCGTAGTAGGCGAGAAAATAACCCGTTTGATCGAGTATGCTGCCAATAAATTTTTACCTCTTCTTCTAGTGTGTGCTTCTGGGGGAGCACGCATGCAAGAAGGAAGTTTGAGCTTGATGCAAATGGCTAAAATATCTTCTGCTTTATATGATTATCAATCAAATAAAAAGTTATTCTATGTATCAATTCTTACATCCCCTACTACGGGTGGAGTGACAGCTAGTTTTGGTATGTTGGGGGATATCATTATTGCTGAACCTAATGCCTATATTGCATTTGCAGGTAAAAGAGTAATTGAACAAACATTGAATAAGACAGTACCTGAAGGTTCACAAGAGGCTGAATATTTATTCGATAAGGGCTTATTCGATCCAATCGTACCACGTAATCCTTTAAAAGGTGTTCTGAGCGAGTTATTTCTGTTCCACGGCCGTTTTCCTTTGAATCAAAATTAACTCCAGCAGAGTTCTTAAGTGAACTTTTTTTTGTGGCGAACAATTAGTTAGTTAGTTTATCCGAATCAAAATAAAATCAAATCCGAAGAATGGATTTTTCTTTGGTGACATAAAATTTCATTGTAGAAAGAATCGTGCGGATAATTATTTTACCGATATGACGGATTAGTAATCAGTAAACCTCTCTCAATAAAACAACATAAAAAAGCATTCTTCCTTAGAATTAATTAGAATTAATTAGGGGCCGGGCAAATAAAATGAATTTCATGTTCCCCTCTTGCGTATGTATCTAATTCAAATAGAGAAAATCGAAACTCTTGCGTCTTTCTATATCTCCTAACAAGGACTATTTTCCTAGGAATCTCTGCTGTTGGATCGGATTCTAACGAATCCCTAGGGAATTTTTAAGAAATTCTTTTCTTTTTTAATATCTAATTTTGTTAATACAAAATTAGATATTAAAAAAGAAATCCGAAGCTAAAAACAACAGAAGAATAAAAATAAGTAATAATAATAACGCAAATGGATTATCATACATATATTTCATGTAGAAAGATGCATAGGCCCGTTTATTTAGTTCTACATTCCTTGCGCTTAGTATATATACTCATTTAGTATACTTAGTATACTTATATACAATTATATAAGTATACTTAATATACATTTATATACGAATTAGAATATGATAATAATTAGAATATGAATTCTAATTATTATAGGATATCCTTATACCAATAACAGGTACAAATATTAAATCGAGGTACCCTTTCTATGACAATTCTCAACAGCTTTCCCTCTATTTTTGTGCCTTTAGTGGGCCTAGTATTTCCGGCAATGGCAATGGCTTCGTTATTTCTTTATCTTGAAAAAAATAAGATTTTGTAAATCCGATCGGATCAAGGTCAAATCTCGTCTAGTTTTTTTCAAGACTTAGCGATGACGGATATCCATTTAGTAGAATAGTGTATAAGACTAAGAGGCGGCTTTCCCCGAACATAAACGAAGAGCTCTTATGCATGTGTAAACATGATATATAGGTACATAAATTCTATCTATTTTGAACAAGAGGCTGTGATCCGAACTCATGTCTGCAATGAAAGTCAATGGTACCAATCTACAGGGACTTATATGAAGGGGATACTCTTATTTTATTCTACCTCACCAATTCGATGAATTATTGCTAAGAGCTCACGTCCAAATAGTACTAGTTGATGAGAGTTACTTCGGAAATACAAAAAGTAAACTAAAATGGATTTTGTTTTGGTTATTTCCCCAATTCCAATAAAATGCAACTGGAGCTAGTATGTATGAGTTGGCGATCAGAATATATATGGGTAGAATTTATAGCGGGCTCTCGCAAACCAGGCAATTTCTTCTGGGCCTTTATCCTTTTTTTAGGCTCATTAGGATTCTTAGTGGTTGGAATTTCTAGTTATCTTGATAGGAATTTGCTATCTTTATTTCCGTCGCAGCAAATAAATTTTTTTCCACAAGGGATCGTGATGTCTTTCTACGGGATCGCGGGTCTCTTTATTAGTTCCTATTTGTGGTGCACAATTATATGGAATGTAGGTAGCGGTTATGATCGATTTGATACAAAAGAGGGAATAGTGTGTATTTTTCGTTGGGGATTTCCTGGAAAAAATCGCCGCATCTTTCTACGATTCCTTATGAAAGATATTCAGTCCATCAGAATAGAAGTTAAAGAGGGTATTTATGCTCGTCGTGTCCTTTATATAGAAAGCAGAGGCTTGGGGGCCATTCCCTTGAATCGTACTGATGAGAATTTGACTCCGCGAGAAATTGAGCAAAAGGCTGCGGAATTGGCCTATTTCTTGCGTGTACCAATTGAAGGATTTTGAAAAATGAACTGAAGAATAAACGCTTTCTTAGCAGGAGGAAACCCCCACGAATCCATTTTTCTATAGCAAAACGGACTTGATTGAAGTTTCTTCCGAACGACCTGTTGGACCAAAGCAAACGTGTACGGAACAGCCATAATCTAAAACGAAACCCTTTTCTTTTATACTTTCTTTTGTCTTTACTACTGACCAAAGAATTGGATCTCGTAAAATGAGGACTTTTCCGTCTTTTTTTTTTCACTCATTTTTGATCATCACAATATTCTTCAGAAAATTCTCTCAAATATTCCTTGGACTATGCTCGGGGACGGGGCTGGGGAGCCCGCTAATTTTTTTTTTGCGAAATATTCGAAAGTTTCATTTTTAATAGAAGGTAAGTTCTTTCATTTCGAAATGCGACTAATATTCATTTTTTGAATTTGAATCTTTCGGGCATTCATCGAAGGGGGGAATCACTTCGAATATTTGATCAATTGAGATATCCGGAAACCCAATTTTTTTTATTATTTCTTGCTTCAAATTCAAATTCAAATTTGAATTTGAAGCGAGAATTCGCGGTGGATTCTTCTTCGATTTCTGTAGGTTTGCTACACTCGGTTCAAGGACTAACCGCCGAATCCCAACTAAAAAAAAAAAAGACTCGATTTATAGGCGCGATACCTTGTAATCGAACTCATGCTTGATAGAAATATTAGACGCATAGAATCAACAAATGAGGTGGGTTCATTAACAATTCACAGATGAAAAAATGACAAAAAAGAACGCATCCATTCCCCTTAGATATCTTTCATCTATAGTATTTGTAGTATTTTTGCCCTGGTGGATCCCTCTCTCATTTAATAAAAGTCTGGAATCCTGGGTTACTAATTGGTGGAATACTAGTCAATCCGAAACCTTTTTGAATGATATTCAAGAAAAGGCTATTCTAGAAAAATTCATAGAATTAGAGGAATTATTTCTCTTGGACGAAATGATAAAGGAATTTCCGGAAAGACGTCTAGAAAAGCTTCGTATAGGGCTCCAGAAAGAAACAATCCAATTAATCAAGATGCACGATGAGGATCATATCCATACGATTTTTCACTTCTCGACAAATACAATCTGCTTCGTTATTCTAAGTGGTTATTCTATTTTGTGTAATGAAGAACTTTTTATTCTTAACTCTTGGGTTCAAGAATTCCTATATAATTTAAGCGACACAATAAAAGCCTTTTCGATTCTTTTCGTAACTGATTTATGTATCGGATTCCATTCACCCCGCGGTTGGGAACTACTGATTGGCTATGTCTACAACGACTTTGGGCTTGCTCATAATGATAATGATATTATTCTATCTGTTCTTGTTTCCACTTTTCCAGTCGTTCTAGATACATTTTTTAAATATTGGCTTTTTTCTTATTTAAATCGTGTATCTCCGTCACTTGTAGTGATTTATCATTCAATGACTGAGTGAAAAGCGATTCAATGATCCAATTAGAATATTTCTTATTTTGTACATAAGCAAAGCATTCAAAGCTGTACTTACCTTACTTTTTCTACCCATCCAGAGGATCCCTCCCAGATTCCAGGAATCCTATACCTATATTCCAGTAAAATGATTTCAGGAAATAGCAAAATCGCGGATAGGGAACTATATTAGTGACCTACCAAATTTTATTGTAGAAATTTTCGGGATCAA